CATGAATCTAAGTGGAATAAGCAAAGTGGATTCCTTGTTGGTTAGTCGAGTTCCAATGAAAACCACACAATTGAAGGAAATGTCCGAATTTGCTATTTAGAAAATCAATAAACTAAGGTTTTGTCGTTCTAGATATCGGATTCAACGGAAACAATTACAGCAGTAGGGGGGGGGGGAAATCAAAAAACAAGTCGAGCAAAATTATACAAAGTTATATATAAGTTGCTACCCCCCCCCTTAGTCTTTCTTTAATTGAATTTCGTTTGATTAGACGGAAGTTACTTAAAAACTTCCGCTTTCTTTAAAAGATTCTGAACAGTTCCTGTGGGTTGAGCACCTTTTTCAAGGAAATATAGAATAAGAGGAACGTTTAAATAAGTTTGATTCTTCATTGGATCATAAAACCCCACTTTTCTAAGATCTTTTCCTTCTCTTCGGCATCGAACATCAATTGCAACGATTCGATAGACGGCTCATTGGGATAAATGTAGATGACCAACACCCCCCCTAGAACCGTATAGGAAGTTTTCTCCTCGTACGGCTCGAGAAAAATGATTTGCTTCGAAGTTTTGTCTATGTATGCAATTCTAATAAATTAAATGACAAATGGGCCTAGAAAATCAATTAGACTCTAATTTCAGTCTTTTTTCCTTCCTGAAAATGAAAAAGAAACCATTCGTACTCATAACTCAAGTTGGATAACTCTCAAATAGCTCAAAGGAAAAATCTTTAGTCACTTTCATTTATTGAGTGGTCTTTAACCCCTTTTGTTTTGTTTGTCTTTTGTCTCGTTTCAAATTCTATTTGGATTCTTTAGTCTGATCCAATTAGTGAGACTATCGAGACAATTAAAAAGGTCTTTCCTTGTTCTTAGATCCTTTATCCTTATTTTAAATCATTGGGTTTAGACATTACTTCGGTGCTTCTTAATCCTTTCAAAGTGGCAGCAACATACCCCTTTTTTGATTTCTTTCTATCAAAGAATCCTACGGACAGTTGATTCACGTGTGATACACTTTGAATCGAAAAAGTTTGCTAAATTCTAACAAGTCTTGCTTTTGAATTGGAAACTTGCTCGAATTGGATCCTTTCGATTTCTATATATGGAAGATACGTTTACGAAGTTGTTCCGATTAATTGGCATTAACCCTAGATCCTTGCCCCCGAGAAATGAATTAATCCTTTCTACTCGAGCTTCATCGTGGACTATTTACAACCCAACAAAAAATCGAGTGTAACAGAACAAACAATGTCGAGCCAAGAGCACTCTCATCCTTAGATAAATCGAAAATGGTGGATGGAAAAATCCACAACGGATCGTGTCCTTCAAGTCGCACGTTGCTTTCTACCACATCGTTTCAAACGAAGTTTTAACATAATATTCCTCTAATTTGGAACCAGTATGGAATTGATTCAATTATGGAATCATGAATAGTCATTGGTTCAGTTGTACATAGACATCGTAATCTAGGCTTTTTCTTCTATATATGATAATATGATATTATATATGATAATATGATATGAAACGATTTTTCTGAAAAAGTCTTAGCAAGACAGCATCTTTCACATACATAAATAATATATAGATAATATAGATAATAGCAAGAAATCGAAATATATAAACGAATAACTCTTTTAATCTGCATCTTCAAGTGACTCAACAGGATAGATTAAACGATTTCCTACTTTTTGAGTACCAAATAAAGATTCCACTTACAAGCAATCATTAAAAATATTTAATAAAAATAGTTCTAATTGAAATTGAAAAAGTTTCCTATTTAGACATCATTATTTAATTTGAAGAAAATTGGACAATAAGCATGACGTTTGATCTTCATAGGAAGATAAGTCTTTCTTTTTGAATTGACTCATCACTTTTAAATAGATAAAAGAAAAACGAAATCCAATTTTTTTTCATGAGATGGATAAAAAAATGATCTAAGTTCAGATTTGAATCTTTATTCTTTTCATCTGATTACGAAAATCAAATTACGAAAATCAAAAAAATAAGGAGGGTTTTTCGTATCTATCAGATAGACTGAAGAGTTGTCACTGTTATAGATATTCTATTCTATAATATAGAATTTAAATAATTTAATATAGAATATAAATAATTTAAGGTATCAAAAATCTTTTTCACAAAAACCGAAAAATTATTGTCATTGAAATAGAACGATACATACCATATAAGCGAAATATTTCCTCATTTTATATATTTTAGATGATATATATTTATAGATTTTGTTTAACATGGGATTAAGTAATATTTCACAATAATCGACTCTTATCATAAAGTGAATAAAAGGGTGATAGGGGAAATCACCCCTGCCTCAATTGTTCTGTAGATTTCCAATTTTTACTTAGAACCAAACACGAAATACCTAAATAAAATGAGATTCAAAGAAAATATATCGGCTCCATAACATATTTCTATATGATATGTAACTTGATCATTTGTTAATGAGATTCGAACAGACACAGATATTAAAATAAATACAGA